CATGCAAGGTTCCTTGACCAACCACAGGTTTCCCTGAAAATCCTTAAAGACGTTCACAAAATATTCTATTTTTCCATAGAAAGAGATTCGTTCATTAAAAACTCCAAAAGATGTTGATCGTAAATAAGAAGATTGGTTACGTAAAAAGAATAAAACAGATTCATATTCCCCTACATGAGAATTATATAAGAATAAGAATAACCTTTCATCTCTTTTTGAAAAAGAGGAACTGGCTTTTTTTAGCCTAATAAGAGTATTCCAATTACAATACTCGTTGAGAAAAAACCTTACTAAATGCAAAGAAGAAGCATCTTTTAACCAATAGCGAAGAGTTTGAACCAAGATTTCGACGTGGACAGAGTAGGGTATTAAGATATCTAATACAAGATTTAAATGTGGAAAATTTTCTTCTAAAAAAGGAAATACTGAATGAATCGATCGTAAATTGTGAGATTTTACTATATTTTTCCTTTCTAGACACGATATTAATCGTAGAGAAAATGGAATTTCCACAATCAAAGCAAACCCCTCTGATAAAATTGGAGAATACAAATTCTTGTTGAGCGCTAAAAAAAGGTTTTTGTTTGAATCATTAGGAGTACTAAGAAAATGATTCTGTTGATACATTTGAGTAATTAATCGTTTCACAATCAGTAAACTGGATTTATTGACATAACCGGGATTTTCCGACAAAATTGATCTACCAAAACCATGATCATGAGCAAATGCATAAATATACTCCTGAAAGATAAGGGGATAGAGGAAGTCGTGTTGTTGAGATTTCTCTGGCTGTAAATATCTTTGGATTTCCTCCATTTGACCTTCTAGTTGAATCAAAGGGAGAAGGTTTTTGGGGTTATCAAATGATACATAGTGCGATACAGTTAAAACAAGGTATTCTAGTAAGAATAGATACCTCGGAGGCAAGTAAACTTATTAACAGATTTTCCACTCTCTCTTTTTCCATTTTTTTCATGTAATTTGTTTATACTATCTATATATAGTATAGGATACCAAGACGATTCGAAATCTTTTATTTTTTAAACCTAATCGCTCTTTTGATTTCGGAAAAAATGCTCTTTATCAATATACTGTTTCTTTTACACACACATCTCTATTCCACATATAGAAAATGCCAATAGTTAGGATTCAGTAAAAAATCTAGAATCCACTCGTAGGGGGGAAGCCCTTCCCATATCAGCCACTAATACATTTTAACGTCTAATTAGACCGGGAATTATTCAAATTAAGAACAGAAGCTGGTTGCTTTTTCTTTCTGCTAATTAATTGGTAATTGAAGCCACAAGGCCCTATCCATTTATTCATTCGACCTAACTTTATTTTTTTCCATTCCAAGAATTCAAACAGGGTTTTGTAACGATCCGATCAAAATGAAATATCCTCAAAACCCCCCATTGATACGACATGCTATTTTTTCCATTTATTCCCTTTCAGGATCAGTCGTGGTCTTCTAAACCACACCAATGGTATGGACAAATTTCTCACTTCATCAAAATGTGTAAAAGATTCTAATCGCACTTAAAAGCCGAATACTCTACCGTTGAGTTAGCAACCCGAAGAAAATATAGATCAAAAATAAATTTCAGCAAAACAAAAAGGGGTATAAATACAATCTAAATCCATTAAATTAAATTAAAACAAAGAGAAAGGAGATTCTACGAGCTAATCAAACCATTGCACTAAAAACGCGAAAAAACGGATTTTCGAAAGCATTTGAAACATAAAAATTTGATTAAAATACAAAAAATTCTTATATAATTCTTATAGAAAAAAATATACAGAATTGGAAAAATTGAGAAAATTAGGGAACGAAAATAAATAGACCCGGTTGACCTATCAAGATAAATTATATTTCTTCGATACATTCTTGTCAATATAAATGTTGAGAAAAGAATACAGCGGAAGGGGGGTCAAAAAAACAAGCATAGAAAAATTTTACAAAATTCTATACAAATCGATACCCCCCCTTTTTTTGTATTTCTTTAATTGAATCTCATTTGATTAGACAGAAGTTCATTAAAAACTTCGGCTTTTTTGAAAAGATTCTGAACAGTTTCTGTAGGTTGAGCACCTTTCTCAAGGAAATATAGAATAACAGGAACATTTAAATAAGTTTGATTCTTCATTGGATCATAAAAGCCCACTTTTTGAAGATCTTTTCCTTCTCTTCGGGATCGACTATCAATTGCAACGATTCGATAGACGGCTCATTGGGATAGATATAGATGAGCAATACCCCCCCTAGAACCGTATAAGAAGTTTTCACCTCGTACGGCTCGAGAAAAATGTTTGATTCGAGGTTATAGAATTCTAATGATATAAATGACAAATGAACCTAGAAAACCAATTAGACTATGTTTCAGTCTTTCTTCTTCTTGAAAAAACCATTCGTACTCATAACTCATAACTCAAGTTGTATAACTCTCAAATAGCTCAAAGGAAAAATCTTTCGTCAACTTCATTTCTTGAGTGGTCTTTAGTCCCTTTTGTTTATCTCGTTTAAAATTGAAAATTTGATTTTGATTCTTTAGTCGTATCCAATTATTGAGATTTTCGATCCGGATGTTTCCTTGTTTTTAGATCCTTTATCCTTATTTTTAATCATTTTTTTAATCATTGGGTTTAGACATTACTTCGGTGCTTCTTAATCCTTTCAAAATGGCAGCAACATACCCCTTTTTGATTTCTTTCTATCAAAGAATCCCACGGCCAGGTGATTCCCCCACGATACACTTTGAATGAAGCGAAAAGGTTGATCAATTCCAACCAGTTTTGTTTTGAATTGGAATTGGGAACTTGCTCAAATTGGATCCTTTCTATTTCTATAAATGTATATATTAATGGAAGATATATTTAATGGAAGATATATTTACGAAGTTGTTCCAATTGATTGGCATTTAACCCTAGACCCTTACCCCCGAGAAATGAATTAATCCTTTCGACTCGAGCTCCACCGTGGACTATTTAGAACCCAACAAAAACGAAGGATTCAAGTTTAACAGAACAAACAATGTCGAGCTAAGAGCACCCTCATCCCTAGATAAATCGAAAATGGTGGATGTAAAAATCCACAACGGATTCTGTCCTTCAAGTCGCACGTTGCTTTCTACCACATCGTTTCAAACGAAGTTTTACCATAATATTCCTCTAAGTCGAAACCGTTATGAAATTGATTCAATCATGGAATCATGAATAGTCATTTGGTTCAGCTGTTCATAGACATCGTAATCTAGATCTTTTCTTCCGTATATGATATGGAAAGACAGTACCCTTAACACCCAATAAATAATATACCATTCCATTTAATTGAAAATTAAAAGGATTTCGAGTTGAAATTGAAAAAGTTTCCTATTTTCATTAAATTTAACAAAAATTTGATAATAAGCATTGCCTTTGATCTTATAAAGGGTAGGTCCTTCTTTTTTAATTAACTCATTTTCATTAACTCATTACTGCTTAAATTTCAAATACAAATAGATAAGATGTAAGTTGAGATTTGAATTTTTATTCTTTTCATCTTATTACGAAAATCAAAATTGAAAAAAAAAAAGAAAAACCATAGGGGGGGATTTTCCTATCTATCAAGAGGAATTATTAAATATTCGAACAATCTAGAATTGACATCATTTCAGTTTCAATAATTCGAATTTAAAGGAGCACAAATGGTTTTTACAAAAACCAAAAATTCCTTGTCATTGAAATAGAAGGATATATACTGTATCAATGAAACATTTCCTCATTTTAGAGGATTCAATGGTATGTTTTTTGTTTAACACGGAATTGAATAATAAATCGCTTCTTGTCATTGTCATAAATCATAAAGCGAATAAAATCAAAGGAATAAGATAAATAAACCCTGCCTCAATCGTTATTTCCAATTTTTTATTAGAGTCAAAAACGCAATATCGAAATAAAATGAGATTCAACGAATCCTTTCTAAGAAAATGGAGTCGATGCTGGGACGGAAGGATTCGAACCTCCGAATAGCGGGACCAAAACCCGTTGCCTTACCGCTTGGCCACGCCCCATTTCTTTTTTGAATGGATACCAAGAAACAATAATATTGATATTGGTTTTTTGTCAACCCCAGCCAAAAATCTCTATATTTCTATTTATAGAATACATTGATACTGGCATTTTAATACATCTAGATATATAGATATAGAAATCAAAAATTCAACAAAATTTATTGATCATTACATAGAATTCAATTAAGATATTGTATGAAAATATTATTTCTTCTATTCTCCTTTGAGAATCGGAGGCTTTTTGATTGAGTGGATGCAAAGAAAAAGAAGAATGTCTGCCTTACTTTCTTCCTTTTGCCTTATATCAAAAACTCAATTCAAAATGAAAATGCAATTATCGGCAAAAACAAAAAAAAACGTTTGTTATGCTTAATATCGTTAGTTTGATCTGTATTTCTAATTCTGCCCTTTATTGGAGTAGTTTTTTCTTCGGCAAATTGCCCGAAGCGTATGCTTTTTTGAATCCAATCGTAGATATTATGCCAGTCATACCTGTGCTTTTTTTCCTCTTAGCTTTTGTTTGGCAAGCTGCTGTAAGCTTTCGATAAGATCCTTTCGAATAATAATATTATTCGAAATTTGGCTTACGCCCATTTTCGCGTTTTTGACCCCTTTTCCAGTGAAAGACCCTAACCCCATTAGGGTTTCGCACAAAAATATATATATATATGCCATAATGACACTAGTTTTTAAATTCATTTATGACAGTTCATTTATAATTCTAGAAACAACCTCATTTCTTGGTGTCAAAATGCGATATGTGTTCGAAAAATGGAAGATTTATTCTCTTTTTTTTTCAAAAAATAATTTGGAGATTGTGTAATGCTTACACTGAAACTCTTCGTTTATACCGTAGTGATATTTTTTGTTTCTCTCTTTATCTTTGGATTCCTATCTAATGATCCGGGGCGCAATCCTGGACGTGAAGAATAAAACAAAAATTGGTTCATT